TCAGAATCTGATGAATCAGCCCGGGTCGGTTTACTAATGGGATGCCCTAATGTGTTACAAAAATTCGCTTTAGACAATGATCCAATCAGAGGAATAATTGGAACTATTGTCTCGAACTTCTTCATAGCATTATTTATTAGAAATGAATTTTCTAGCATTTGACTTCGTACCACTGAAGAATTTAGTCGTACGCTTGAACGATAGCCCAAAAAGTCAAGAGAATACTTGCATAATTGGTTTCTATCGATCCTTCCTGGTTGAAACCACGCGTAAAAATGATATTGCCATAAAGTAACAAGGTAATATTTCCATTTATTCATCAGAAGAGGCGTATCTTTTGAAGCCAGAATTGATTTTCCTTGATATCTAACATAATGCATGAAAGGATCTTTAAAGAACCATAGGATGCACTGAAAATCATTATCAAAGAAGACTTTGGCAAAATGTTCTATTTTTACATAGAAATAGATTCGCTCAAAAAAGATTCCAGAAGATGTTGACCGTAAATGAGAAGATTGATTACGGAGAAAAAGAAAGACGGATTCGTATTCACATATATGAGAATTATATAGGAACAAGAATAATCTTGGATTACCTTTTGAAAAAAGGGTAATATGTTTCTTTGGAGTAATAAGACTATTCCAATACTCGTGGAGAAAGAAACGTAATAAATGCAAAGAAGAGGCATCTTTCACCCAGTAGCGAAGGGTTTGAACCAAGATTTCTAGATGGATGTGATAGGGTATTAGCACATCCGACACATAATCTAAATGTGAAAATTTGTCCTCTAAAAAAGGAAATATGGAATGAATTGATCGTAAATTATGCGATTTTGCTATTTCTTTCCTTTCTAAGGAAGATACTAATCGTAGGGAAAATAGAATTTCCACAATGACTGCAAATCCCTCTGAGATAATTTGAGAATACAAATTCTTGTTGTGCCCAAAAAATGGATTTTGGATAGAATCATTAGCTGAAAAAATCAAAGGATTCTGTTGATACATTCGAGTAATTAAACGTTTCACAATTATTGAACTAGATTTCTTGTCATAACCTTCATTTTCGAACAAAATCGATCTATTTAAACCATGATCATGAGCAAGTGCATAAATATACTCTCGAAAAAGAAGTGGGTATAGGAAGTCATGTTGTCGAGATCTATCTAGTTCGAAATATCCTTGAAATTCCTCCATTGGAAATTCGATTTGACCCCAAAAAGAAAAAAAAAGGATAGGGGATTTATTGGTTATCAAATGATACATAGTGCGATACAGTCAAAACAAGGTATTCTAGTAAGAAAAGAATAGATACCTCGTAGACAGGTAGACTCATTAACGGACTCTCTATCCTCTCTTTTTCAATCGAATTAGTTTATATTCGTTATAGGATAAGAAGATGGATTAGAAATCCTTTATTTTTCATTTCAACCCAATCGCTCTTTTGATTTTGGAAAAAAAAATATCTTTATCAATATGCCGCTTCTTCTACACATTTATGTACAACCTAGAATACGAAATAGCTAATAGTTAGGACTCATTAAAAAATGGATAATCATCCATTCATGGAAAAGCCCTTCCCGTACCAGGTACTAATATCTTTTTAACGTGTAATTAGATCGGGTAATCAGTCAAATTAAGAAATTATGAACAGAAGCTCGTTGCTTTTTCTTTCTTTATAATTAATTGAGGTCATAGGACTCTATCCATTTATTCATTCGACCCAACTCTGAATTAATTTCATTTTTTTCTCACTAAGAATTCAAACAAGGTTTTGAACCGATCCAGTAAGAATGAAATATTTTCAGAATTCTCTATTGATACGACATGCTGTTTTTTCCAGTCATTCCTTTCAGGATCAGTCGTGGTCTTACAAACTCTACCGAAGGTATGAACGAATCCGTTACTTCATATAAATGTGTAAAATATGCTAGCCGCACTTAAAAGCCGAGTACTCTACCGTTGAGTTAGCAACCCGAAAAAAAATTAGGATATGTAGATACAATTGGAAAAAATAAAGAAATTCAATTGCACGACGCAATCAAAACATCGAACTAGCAATAAAATTCAAATTGATTCTAAAATTATGAATCTAAAAAATAAAAATAAACAGATCCAATAAGAATAATCAAATTTTCAGATAAAAAAAGCAATTTGGATAGATTGACTCTTCTCGTTTATGTTATCCATTTTTTTTTTTAACCAAAAAAGACTTCTTGTTTGTATCACAAAAAATCGAACGAACCCATATATATAGATATTTTTTTTTATTGTGAATGAAGTAAAATAAAAAAAACGAAATCTAAGAAAGAAAAATATAAGAAAGATAAATAGATCCCTTTCTACACGATCGAATTATATTTGTTCAATACACTGTTGTCAATATGAATAGTTAGAAAAGAATACAATAAAAAAAAGTATAAATAGAGCAAAAGAAGAGGAAGGGAGTGGGGAAAGTATAGTAGAAAAAAAACTTATACTTATACAAAGATATATACGAATCACCCACACCCTCTTCTTTTGTATTTCATTAATTGACTTTCCTTTAATTAAGACGAAATTCTGTAAAAACAAACCCCCGCCTTCTTTAAAATATCATAAACAGTTCCTGTAGGTTGAGCGCCTTTTTCAAGAAAATATAGAATAGCAGGAATATTTAAATACGTTTGATTATTTATCGGATCATAAAAACCCACTTTCCGAAGATCTCTTCCTTCTCTTCGGGATCGAACATCAATTGCAACGATTCGATAAACGGCTCATTGGGATAGACGTAGATAAACTAGAACCCCCCTAGAAACGTATACGAAGTTTTCTCCTCGTACGGCTCGAGAAATTAGAATATAGATATGTCTATGTATACAATTCTAATGTCAAATAGATCTATAAAAGCATTAAATCAAATAAATTAGAATCAAATAAATTAGACTATGATTATTTAATACTTTTTTTTCTTTATCAAAAAAAAAGAATTTGTATTCTCAAAACTCAAGTTGAGTAACTCTGAAATAGCTCAAAAGAAAACCCTTAGGCATTTGATTTTTTGAGTGGTCTCTAACCCCTTTTTCTTTGTCTCATTTAGAATCTATTTGGACTCCTTATTCTTGATCTAGTTGTCGAGACAATTAAAAAAAAAGATATTTCCTTGTTCCAAAATATTTTATCTTTGCCTTGAATCATTGGGTTTAGACATTACTTCGGTGATTTTTAATCGTTTCAAAATGGCAGCAACATGCCCCTTTTTCTGATTTATTTATATCAAAGAATCATAAACGGTTGATTCCCGCACGATACACTTTGGATCAAAAGAGTTTCACTAATTCCAACAAATTTTCCTTTTTTGGATTTGAAACTTGCTCGAATTGGATCCTTTCGATTTAGAAATCGAAAATAGACTACACTTACGAAGTTGTTCCAACTTATTAATTGGCACTAACCCTAGATCCTTGCCCTGAGAAATGAATCAATACTTTCTACTCGAGCTACATCACATACTGTTTACACTACAACCCAAGAAAAAAATGAGGTTTCTAGTGGAACAGAACAAAGGATGTCGAGCTAAGAGCACCTTCATTCCTATAGAATAAAAAGGGTGGGTGTAAGAATCCACAACTGATCATGTCCTTCAAGTCGCACGTTGCTTTCTACCACATCGTTTCAAACGAAGTTTTACCATAACATTCCTCTAGTTTGGAACTGATATGTAATTGATTCAATTAGGGAATCATGAATAGTCATTTGTTCGGTCGTTACATTGCTTTCTAAAGAAGTCTTAGAAAGAATTCAATTTCACCCTTTTTATTGGATGAATGCAATATTTTTATTTTATTTATTAATTATTAATTTCTAAATATTAGGAAGAAAAAAGCTCTTTGTATTGAATCTACATTGCATCTTCAAGTAACTTGAGAGGATATATTCAACAATCTTAGACTTCTTCAAATATCAAATACTCATAAGAAATCATTAAATTCAAATAGTTATTGAATTGAAAAAAAACCTACCTGGATATCACTATTTGATGAATAAAGTTTTACTAAAGATTCCATTTATCATCATAAATAATCTATCTTTGAATTAAACCTAAATCTCAGTGATTAAAAAAATATAGATAGATAGAAAAAGAAATTTATTTCTTTTTTTCGTGGAGTGGATAAAAAAAAGTTGATGTAAAGGAAGATTTAGGCTCTTTTTCTTTCATTTCATACTGAAAAAGAAAATCATAAAAAAAAAAGAATTCCCTCTATCAGATAGACTGAACAATTGTCAGTGGAATGAATTATGAATATTCAATATAGAATATTTCAAATGAACGGATCAAAAATCTTTTTCAAAAAACCAAAAAACGTTATCACTGAAATAGAACGACAATAATACATTAAGCATTTCCTCATTTTACGCGTAGTTTTTTTGACTGGTGGGGTTTCGTTCAATAATTTTTATTTAAAGTAAGGAGAATAGAATATAGAATGTATGAATTACCCCCCTGTTTATATTATTCCATATATTTACAATTATTTATGAGAACCAAATCAAATACGAAATGAAATACCTAAAAATGAGGTTCAAAGAAAATAGATATGTTATATGTATGTAACTTGATTATTTCTTAATCCAATTTGTACAAGCACAGCTAGTGAAATTGATATCTTACATTCTTAATTAATTCTTATTATATGGCACGTAAGACTTTTCGAAGTAACTAACTTAAACTTCAATATGAATATTCAATATTCAAAGTATAAGGGGATGGACATACGATGAAAAGCGCATTCAACCTCTTTCTTTTGCAATCCCCTTTTTTCTTTATTTCCAATTCTTCGAATCTATGTTCCTAGATCACAACTCGATTCAGTTCCATCTATATCTATCTTATTTGAATTTAATTTGTGAAAAAATAGGATTTAAAGAAGAATAGAATCATTAAAAATCAGAAACAAGAATCACATAATATCCAATATTTGACTCTTAAAGAGTAAAGAAGGCAGTTCAAAAAGACAACCTTTCTTTATTCTGATAATAGATATTTCTATCTATATAGAGAATAGGTATTCCCTGGGACGGAAGGATTCGAACCTCCGAATAGCGGGACCAAAACCCGTTGCCTTACCACTTGGCCACGCCCCATTTCGATTTCTATTCAATACTAATAAACACTAGTATTGTTTTTTGTTATTCGTCAATTCCAATCCAAAATATCTATGGACTCTATTGTTCCTAGGGTTTTGACACGTGTAGAGATACAATGAAACTGAATTTATTGATCATTACATATAATTCAATTAAGATATTGTATAAAAGTATGATTTCTTCTATTCTTTTTTAATTTAAGAATTGAAGGATTTTTGATTGGTTGAGTTCAAAGAAGGATTTTTTGGTATACCTTACTCTTTTTTTTTTCATTTTTAAGGGATATCAATTATCAATAACAATAACTCAATCAAAATACAATTTCAAAAAAAAAAATGTTTGTTATGCTTAATATCTTTAGTTTGATCTGTATCTGTCTTCATTCCACCCTTTATTCGAGTAGTTTTTTCTTAGCCAAATTGCCGGAGGCCTACGCTTTTTTGAATCCAATCGTAGATTTTATGCCAGTAATACCCCTTCTCTTTTTTCTCTTAGCCTTTGTTTGGCAAGCTGCTGTAAGTTTTCGATGAGATCTTTAATACTGTCCTAGACATGATTTATTCGAAAAAAAAATCGAACAATGGATAAGATCAGATAAGTCTCACAGCATGAACCCTCGATTCAAACAATTCTTAGATAGCTGCAAGAAATCTGACTCACTCTCTTTCCTCATTCTGATTCTTTTTCATTTATTGAAAAACCCTTTTAGAGTCATCCCAAAATAGGAAAGATATTTTTTTTTAATAAAAGACTCGACTCTTATTCCAAATGAATTTCTGAAAATTCTTTTTGATTTTTGATTTCGAGAAACCATTTTGTTTATTGGTGTCAAAATAGTATATGGGGTAGAAAAATGGAGAATCTATTCTCTTTTTTTTTGAAAAAAAAAAGATCTTGGAGATTGTGTAATGCTTACTCTCAAACTCTTTGTTTACACAGTAGTGATATTTTTTGTTTCTCTCTTCATCTTTGGATTCCTATCTAATGATCCAGGACGTAATCCTGGACGTGAAGAATAAAAAGGCCTTTCTTTTTACTTGCTTAATTTTTCAATGTTCTTACTTCGGATTTTATCTATTGTACATCCTTATTTATTATAAAAAATAAAAAAAAAACAAAAACAAGGGAAAGGTTTTGAAAAAAAAAAATAAATAAAATACCAAGTCATCAACGGAAACGGAAAGAGAGGGATTCGAACCCTCGGTACGAAAAATTCGTACAACGGATTAGCAATCCGACGCTTTCGTCCACTCAGCCATCTCTCCCAATTGAAAAAGGATAATTACTATCTTACATTACACAAAAAATAAGGCTTGAAAAAAATCCTTTCTTTATCTCTCTTTATTATTTTTTTGACTATATTGATATATACAGCTTTAATATATACTACTTTTATAAGCAATCCCATTTAGATAAAGAAAAGGTTCTAAAGAGATATTTCGAATAAAAAAAAAAATAAAAAAGCAAGAATACCCGAAAGAGCTTTTTTTCTTTTCACGGCCTGGCCTGGTCAGTACCTAGCCGGGCCATTTTTTGTTCCATTCCAAATCATAGATAAAATGATTTGTTTGAAAACAAAAATGCTTATTATTTATTATTGAAACAACAATCAGAAGAAGGGATCTTTCCATTCCTATGATATAGAATTTCATTCTATAGAATCAAAGTGTCATTTTTTATTATATTATTATTATTCTTTCTTTTCTTTCCTTCTTTTTTTCCTTTACTGGAAAAAAAGAAAAAAAAAATAAGGAACTGTGGATTGTTGTGCAATGCATTCTTATGTCATAACATAAATAGTTTTATCGAGCCCTACCTGTTCTGTCAAAAATCCTCCAGCAAAAGAAAGAACTTGTTCTTTCTTTCTTTTAATTTTGAATTAGGAGTGTTCTTTTACTAATCTGATTAGGTCTACTGACATGACAAAACCAAAACAAACACACCAATGCTATAATTTTCATCATTATTTTGTTTTGGATCCTATCTTGATTACGTCCGATTACCTTTTTTTGTTAGACAAAAGTTTCATTTATATACAATAATCGCATTGTAGCGGGTATAGTTTAGTGGTAAAAGTGGGATTCGTTTTATTAATCCCTTTTATAGTTAAGGGATCTCTCGGTTTGATTTGATTCATATTCCGAAAAAAACTTTATTTCTTAAAAGGATTTAATCCTTTACCTCTCAACGAAGGATTCGAGGAAGAATATACATTCTCGTGATTTGTATCCAAGAGTCAATTAAAAATTGAAAAATTGGATTATTTAATTGCGAAACATAATTTTTTTTTTAATTGGATCAATACTTCCAATTTAATGAGTATTAGTAAAGGATCCATGGATAAAGATAGAAAAGCGTATTTCTAATCGTAACT